TATGAATCAGTTCAATTAAAACCTTAGATTCATACTAGAGCCACGATGATTGATTCTCAAGCTAAACAAAAGGCAAGGGTTCTTCGAATAAGAACCGCTTGATGATCATTTATTGAATTGGTGTAATAACTCGACAAAATCGAGAGAAAAAAAAGTTGTCTTTTGGGCAAACAAAATTGGAAGGAAGAAAAGTTCTTTTTTTATTAAGAACTACTTTCATTTTTTTTTTTTTCAGTCTGGTTACGAGGCCTAAATAGTGACTATGAATCATAGTTCCATTTTTTTTTCTTGATCCACTCTATGTATTTCGTGTTCCAGATACTAGAATAAATAATATCCGACGAATTAGAATCATCTTGATAGAGAGAACAGGCGCTTTCTATGTATTATCAATAGGATCAATTCTAACAAGTCACACACTCATATTCCAGAGATACCAAAACAAAAAAATCCACGGTCGAACTACCTGAATGTCTAGAAATGTGGAGCTTAAAGCAGAAAGACCTTTTTTGGATGGAAAAACTATGACTTCATAGTTTTAGTTAGTAGAAACCTAATTCATTAAAATTCCGTCCAGTAAAACAGAAGAATTATAAATTTCTAAAATGATAGATAGGAATATCGCGAATAAAGCCATTGCAACCCCCATAAAAGGAGTAGTCCCCCAACCCGGAGCTACTTTCCCATATTCCGAATTCAAGGGTTTCAATAAACTACCTGCGCCAGTTCGTTTTGGCCTAGGTCTAGAACTATCTTCAACGGTTTGTGTAGCCATAAATTCTATTTAATCATTGGTGTTGACTTTGTATACTATTCCGTTGTAGTTGTAAATACACGATCTTTTCATAGATCCATTGTAATCTTGAAATTCTATAAAAATGGAAACAGCAACTTTAGTCGCCATCTCTATATCTGGTTTACTTGTAAGCTTTACTGGGTATGCCTTATATACCGCGTTTGGGCAACCCTCTCAACAATTAAGAGATCCATTCGAAGAACATGGAGACTAATTGAAGTAAGAAGTCTCCCAGATGGGAGACTTCTTACTTCAATTAAATTATTTCATTTTTTAGTCGGAACCTTAGGGGGTTCTCGGAAGAAAATAGCGAAAAAAATTATCCCTAAAGTCGAAACTAAAAGGAACGTATAAACCAATGCTTCCATAGATTCGATCGTGGTTTATTTACAATTATAACTTCCACACCTATTCACTTGTCATTTAGGATCATTTCCCATATAAAAAAAGAAAAAGAGTCTTTTATTTTTATAAAGAAAGGACAGGAGATTTTTCCCATGTCAAATCAAAAAAGAGAGGCGAAAGATACCATAGCAATGTGGTATCAGACTGTCTGTTTCCTTGTAGTTGGATCCCCAACTTTTTGGAATGTTCCAAATTCCACTTGAGCATCCAAGTCTGGATCAATACCAGCAAAAACATCTCGGAACAAGGTTCGAGCACCATGCCAAATGTGTCCGAAAAAGAAGAGCAAAGCAAAGGTAGCATGACCAAAAGTGAACCAACCCCTTGGACTGCTGCGAAAAACACCATCTGATTTCAAAGTAGCTCGATCTAATTCAAAAATTTCTCCTAATTGAGCACGCCTCGCATATTTTTTTACAGTAGCAGGATCAGAATAACTTACTCCATTAAGTTCGCCACCATAGAACTCTACCGTTACGCCTACTTGTTCAACGCTATATTTGGATTCTGCTCTTCTAAAAGGAACGTCCGCTCTCACAATTCCCTCTTCATCTACCAAAACTACCGGAAATGTTTCAAAAAAAGTAGGCATACGACGTACAAAAAGCTCGCGCCCTTCTTTATCTCTAAAGACGGGATGTCCTAACCATCCAACAGCTATTCCATCCCCATTGTCCATTGAGCCTGCTCGGAATAATCCCCCCTTTGCCGGATTATTACCAATATAATCATAAAAAGCTAATTTTTCGGGAATTTTAGACCAAGCTTCTGATAAACTAAGATTTTCGGCTAACCCATCGCTAACTCTTCGATATATTTCTTGTTGAAAGTATCCCTGATCCCACTGATAACGAGTAGGTCCGAATAATTCGATTGGGGTAGTTGCCGATCCATACCACATAGTTCCGGCAACTACGAAAGCTGCAAAAAAAACAGCAGCGATACTACTGGAAAGTACAGTTTCAATATTGCCCATACGTAATCCTTTGTATAGACGTTGAGGCGGACGGACACTAAGATGGAATAGGCCTGCTAATATGCCCAATGTACCCGCAGCAATATGATGCGAAGCTATTCCTCCCGGAACGAAAGGATCAAAACCTTCTGCACCCCACGCAGGATTTACAGCTTGTACTTTTCCAGTTAGTCCATAAGGATCGGACACCCATATCCCAGGACCATACAAACCGGTTACATGAAATGCACCAAAGCCAAAACAAGCCACCCCTGCAAGAAATAAATGAATTCCAAAGATCTTGGGCAAATCCAAAGAAGGTTTTCCCGTGCGCTCATCACAGAATATTTCTAGGTCCCAATATACCCAATGCCAGATAGCTGCCAAGAAACACAAGCCAGAAAAGACAATATGCGCACCTGCCACACCTTCATAACTCCAAATACCTGGATTCGTTATAGTTCCTCCTGAAATACTCCAACCACCCCACGAATTGGTTATTCCTAAACGAGTCATGAAGGGGATGACGAACATACCTTGTCTCCACATTGGATCCAGAACAGGATCAGAGGGATCAAAAACCGCTAATTCATATAAAGCCATCGAGCCGGCCCAACCAGAAACTAGAGCTGTATGCATTATATGCACCGAAAGCAATCGACCGGGATCATTCAATACGACAGTATGAACACGATACCAAGGCAAACCCATGGAAATACCCCTTTAGCAAAGAAAAATAGACACGATGTCGTTTTATTTTATCGCATTGGAAAAGACTATCCATATCCTATGTACCTAACCCTTCTAGGGCATTCTGTGTCAGAAAGCGTGAATATTTATTTCATTCCATTAAAAAAAAGAAGCCAATTCTGTTTGTAAGAAGAAAGAGAAGCAGATCTATTCTATACTCGATAAGTGCCAATATGCAATGGGTAGCTTGGGCTATTTCAAAAAACGAAGAATAGATCCCTAATCCCTCTTTCCTTGTTTATCATTCGAATCACAGATCCCTTTTTCTTTATTCAATCTGTCTTACCTTCCTTATATGTATAATTTTTCAATCTATGTATCATTTCAATCTATGTATTAATAGAATCTATAGTATTCTTATAGAATAAGAAAAAAATGAAGATAATAAACTGTGGATTCTTTCTTTCTCTTCCATTCTTAAGTTTCCATATTAAAGTGTAGTTTTCTTACTTAAATTTAATAATATTAATCTAATATGCCCATTGGTGTTCCAAAAGTACCTTACCGGATTCCCGGAGATGAAGAAGCGACTTGGGTTGACTTATACAATGTTATGTATCGAGAAAGGACACTTTTTTTAGGTCAAGAGATTCGTTGCGAGATCACGAATCATATTACAGGTCTCATGGTATATCTCAGTATAGAAGATGGAATTAGCGATATTTTTTTGTTTATAAACTCCCCCGGCGGGTGGCTAATCTCAGGAATGGCGATTTTTGATACGATGCAAACGGTGACACCAGATATATATACAATATGCCTCGGAATAGCCGCGTCCATGGCCTCCTTCATTCTGCTTGGAGGAGAACCCACTAAACGTATAGCATTCCCTCACGCTAGAATTATGCTTCACCAACCTGCTAGTGCTTATTATCGGGCAAGGACACCAGAATTTTTACTAGAAGTGGAAGAGTTACACAAAGTTCGCGAAATGATCACAAGGGTTTATGCACTAAGAACAGGCAAACCTTTTTGGGTTGTATCCGAAGACATGGAAAGGGATGTTTTTATGTCAGCAGACGAAGCCAAAGCTTATGGACTTGTCGATATTGTAGGGGATGAAATGATTGACGAGCACTGCGATACTGATCCCGTATGGTTTCCAGAAATGTTTAAGGATTGGTAGTGGCTGAATTTCTTGTAAATTTATTTCAAACCTAAATTCGGGTTTTATGCGATTTTATAGAAAATAGAAATACTTCATGATGATGAATCATCAGGTTAAGATCGATCTAAACCAATCCATTTTTTTCTATATACATACGACATGCCAACCGTTAAACAACTTATTAGAAATGCAAGACAGCCAATACGAAATGCTAGAAAAACGCCCGCGCTTAAGGGATGTCCTCAGCGTCGAGGAACATGTGCTAGGGTGTATGTGCGACTCGTTCAGATCATGAGTTCAAACAAATAAGACAATTTGGGAAATATTCATGATCCGTACCAATGAATAGGATAGAGCTTCTCTCTCCTAGATTTCTACGGTATATGGAATTTATGGTTTCCTTTGGTGCAAATCCAATCATCAAGATTGGAAGAAGCAATTCCCCCATTGGTAGCAAATGGTTATCGATTAAGCGGAGGAAATAGTAATAAAAAGAAAAGGCTTATGCTCCTTTATCTTAAAAGAACGGACTAAAGGGTCAGCTACTTAGCCAACTTTCATAATTAAATACCGTCACTGTATGAATAACTCTTATTTATTGTGAAAAGAGCGATTTACTCTATAATGGATAGGTAGAGCCAAAGAATGGGAACTATACAAGTTTCCAATACCTTTTGATGAAAGAAAGGGCTCCGGTGTATAGAGAGGGCCTCACCGTTTAAAAGGAAACCATAGAAACGATGGAATCCACGGTTTTTTTAGTATCGTTAGAATTTGTTATTTCTACGTGAAATAACTGAAGGGAATAAAATAAAAAATCGTGGTGGGGAAGGTTATAGTAGCAAAAGCCTTTGGAATTAATATTTTATATATCGGAATAATCCGTTTTGTTATTAATGGAAAAAAGAACGGTTAAAAGAAGATAAATCATTAGTTATTCATTAAGGTTAATTTGATTCAATGACCAGAGTTCCGCGGGGATATATAGCTCGGAGACGACGAACAAAAATGCGTTCATTTGCCTCAAACTTTAGGGGGGCTCATTTAAGACTTAATCGAATGATTACTCAACAAGTAAGAAGAGCTTTTGTTTCTTCTCATCGAGATAGAGGCAGGCAAAAGAGGGATTTTCGTCGTTTGTGGATCACTCGGATAAACGCAGCAACACGGATATATAAAGTATTCGATAGTTATAGTAAATTAATACATAATCTGTACAAAAAGGAATTGATTCTTAATCGTAAAATGCTTGCACAAGTAGCTGTATTAAATCCAAATAATCTTTACACGATTTCCAATAAAATAAAGACCATCAATTAAAGGGATAAAAAAGTAATATACAGGAATAATTAAAACCGAATTCCCGGAGAGGGAACTCCGGGAAGATACAATAAATTAAGATTAAGTGGTAGGAATCAACGAGCGTGTTGCAATAAATAAAAAAACTATTTCTTTTTTCCCATTTTTCTTTCTTTTCTTATAACAAACACAAGAATCTAAACTGGATTACTTTATTTATATATATATGAGTCTGACCCTTTCGAATAAAACATCAACAATCGGAACTTAAGCTCCGATTGTTGTTTCTTAAATTCTGGTTGGAGTTTCTTAAATTTCGATTGGAATTGAATTTTTGTGTTAATTGAGGAATATGTCTATTTTTTCTGTGTCTAGGACCGGTAATTATTGAAATTGACTGGGTTTGAAATTGCTTCTCATTCTCATAGTTACGAAATGGTAAGAAAGATAAAATACGAGCCTGTTTTATAGCAAGAGTAATTAATCGCTGTTGTTTCAAGGTTAATCTATTTATTCGTCTGGATAATATTTTTCCTTGTTCACTAATAAATCGATTAATTAAACTCATGTTTCTATAATCAATTCGATCCCCTGGACCAATTCGGGAACGCCTACGAAAAGGTTGTTTGGATTTACGAAAAGGTTGTTTGAATTTACGAAAAGGTTGCTTGGATTTATGAAAAGGTTGTTTGGATTTACGAAAAGGTTGCTTAGATTTACGAAAAGGTTGTTTAGATATATACATGATTTATTCCTTATTTTAAAATTTGAAAAAAAAAAAATGGATTTCTTTATTTTATTAATTTTGGATCCAGAAGAAGTAGTCTTTCTTTGGTCCATATATTATTTTATTTATATAGTATATATAAATAAACTTCCATACATATGAAATAATATCTACCTAAAATCAGATGAGTTGATTTGTATTTTGTATTCTATCTATGTTCTATATATTAAATATATTAAATAAGAAATTCTTACTCTTTCTGTTCTTTAGAAAAATCAAAAACACGATGCTCCTATTTCTTTATTTCATTATGAGTCGTATGCTTGCGGCAATAACGACAAAATTTTCTTAATTCTAATTGTCCGGGTGTATTGTGGCGATTCTTTTGAGTACTATATCTAGAAATCCCCGTCGATTCCTTATGGGTATTCTTTCGAACACAACTGATACATTCCAAAATCACTCTGATTCTAACATCTTTGCCCTTGGCCATGAACCTCCTTTCCTTTTTGGATCGACTTAACTTAAGTTTTATACCTGTTCTTTTATTCTTCTATATTGGATCCGAAAAAGAAGAATCAAATCCAATAGAACAAAAAATGGAGAAATAATTAAAGAATACAATCCTTGTCGAATTAGCAAGGATTTTGCTTCGAAATCCTTTCATTTAAGTAGCAAGCTCCGCCCTAGCCAGCCTCTTTCTATGCTCGGATTTGTGAGGCCTGACTTAGCTTGGATACCGCTTTTATTTTAATTAAATTTTGGTTTTCTTCCAAAATGGGATTTACCAAATTTTTGATGACTCTGAGGTTCAACCCAATCCATCTTTTCTTTCTTTTTGCTTCGTATACTAAAAAAGGATTGAAAGAAAATTTTCGTCATGTCATGAAGAATTCTATCTCTCGCATAGGAATAACTAGAATTAAAAAAAAGGGAATGACAAAGCATCTGGGAATAAACGATTAATTTCTATCAATAAACCTGCTAAAGCCCCAAACCATAGAGTACTTAGCACGGGTGCTACAGAGAGATATGTTTTTATATCCCGCATTGAAAATCCTCCTTCCTTATTGGAATACATATATGATCAGATACTCTTGCCCAAGATCGTTTGTATTTCTTTATTTAGGGGAAATTCCTAACTAAAAAAACAAAATCAATATTCTATATATATATATAGAATGAACCATATAGACGAGATTTTCCTATCCCTAAAAAAGAAAAAGATGATCCCTTCTTCCGATACATTACTAAGGAATAGTAATCTTTCTTTTATAGATGAAATTCAACTTGATTTTAGATATATACCCTTCCCTGATTATATGAGACCAAAAACAAGAAATGACAAGAAAGTTCTATATAGATAGAGAAATAGAAGAAAATTACGATGTGGAAAACAAGAAAGGAATTGTGTACAATGGCATTGTACAACAATTTGGAAAAGGGATGTAGCGCAGCTT